GTATTCAAGTCAATGATGCATTACATTAATTATATTCATAAAATTTTTTATAAAATAATAAAAATCTCAAAATATTTAATTCTATTTTTTTCTTATTTCTTATTAATTTAATAAAAAAATAAAGTAAAAGCGGGTAGCGGGAATCGAACCCGCATCGTTAGCTTGGAAGGCTAGGGGTTATAGTCGACGTTGATTCATCATTTTTAACGTCTCTAATTCAAAACTGAACGTGAAACTTTGGTTTCATTCGGCTCCTTTATGGAAGATGTATAAATTCCTATATTAAGACATGAACGAAAAAAAAAATTCCACCCATAACATCTATGTCAGCTTTTCTGTCTGAATGTATTCAGAACAACCCGCTTTCTAGACGATCCCTATAGAAAAGAGGGGGATTATATTATAACAACCTTTCTAGTTACTTCGTTCTCTATTTCTATGTGAGAGAATCCTTAGGAAAAGCATTTTGTTTCTACCGAGCTAAAAAAATTTGTCGATGTCTCTAGTAAACCAAAGTCATTGTTTAATAGCCATTTTGCTTCAATTTCCGTAATACAAATTCCAAATTAAAGATTTAGTTACGATTAGAAAGCCACTTTCTATCTTTATCCATGGATCCTTTACTCATACTTATTCAATTAGAAGTATTGATCTAATAAAAAAAAAAAATTATGTTTCGTAATCTCATAATCCAATTTTTCAATTTTTAATTGATTCTTGGATACAAATCACGAGAATGTATATTCTTCCTCGAATTTTTCATTGAGAGGTAAAGGATTAAATCCTTTTAAGAAATAAAGTTTTTGGTCGGAATGAAATATTAATCAAACCGAAAGACCCCTTAACTATATAAAGGATTATAGAACGAATCACACTTTTACCACTAAACTATACCCGCTACAATCCGATTATTGTATATAAATGAACCTTTTGTCGAACAAGAAAATGGGTCGTAATAAAAAGTTAAAAGAGTAAAAAGAAAGGATAGGATCATAAAATAATCATGAAAATTAGAGCGTTTACGTGTTGTATCAGAGAACCCAATGAGATTCGGAAAAGAGAATTCATTAAATTTCAATAACTAAAACTAAATAACAAGTGTTTTTTTGCCGGAGGTTTTTGACCTAGACGTCTCGACAAAACTACTTAAGCCATAACATACATGAAAATGTATTGTGCAAGAATCCACAGCTCCCTTTTTGTTATTTATTTACTTTACTAAAATACTAAAATAATTTATTTACTTTACTAAAATAAAAGGAATAAAGAAACTAAAATAAAAGGAATAAAGAAAATAAAGAATAAATATAAAAAATTAAGAATTAAGATAAGAAACGACACTTTGATTCGATATCATTTGATTCTATATCATAGAAATCAAAAGAGTTTTTATGTTTCCAATCGTAATAACAAGCAAGTATTTTAGTTTTCAAATAAAAAAAAATTATTTATGATTCGTTGGAACAATAAATGGCGGGCCCGGCCTGGTCAGTACTTAGCCGGGCCGTGGAACTAAAAAGCACTCTCGGATGAAAAAAAATATTATGAAGGGCTCTTTCAATCCTTATTTTTTATAATGTAACATAGTATTATCCTTTTTCAATTGGGAGGAGAGATGGCTGAGTGGACTAAAGCGTCGGATTGCTAATCCGTTGTACGAGTTTTTCGTACCGAGGGTTCGAATCCCTCTCTTTCCGTTTTTGTTGATGACTTGGTATTTTCTTTCGAATTTTTCGCGAGCTCTTTTTATTTTTAATAGTAAAAAATGTGTAATAGATAAAATCCTACTAAGAACATTTAAAAATCAATCAAGGAAAACAAAAACCTTATCTTTTATTCTTCACGTCCAGGATTACGTCCTGGATCATTAGACAGGAATCCGAAAATAAAGAGAGAAACAAAGAATATCACTACCGTGTAAACAAATAGTTTGAGAGTAAGCATTACATAATCTCCAAGATTTTTTTTAGTAAAAAAGAGAATAGATTCTCCGTTTTTATACCGCATACCCTACTATTTTGATTTTTTATTTTGACACCAAGAAATAAAGTGGGGTGATCCAGATTTTTCGCGGTTGTACAAGAATTTCAATATTTGAATTGAGGGTGTAAGACTTATCTGATCTTATCAATTCTTTTCTTTGAATTTTTTTTTTTTCAATAAATCATGAATTTGTCTAGACATTATTAAATTAAAGATATCATCGAAAACTTACAGCAGCTTGCCAAACAAAGGCTAAGAGAAAAAAAAACAGGGGTATTACTGGCATAAAATCTACGATTGGATTTAAAAAAGCGTAGGCCTCGGGCAATTTGGCGACGAAAAAACTACTTGAATAAAGAGCAGAATTAAGACAGATACAGATCAAACTAAATATATTAAGCATAACAAACATTTTGTTCTTGAGGATAATTGTATTTTATTTATTTTGATTGAGTTATTAATAAATTGAGTTTTTTATTATTATAAATATGTTATTATTCATAGAAAAGAAAAATGAATAAAAAGAAAATAAGATAGACCAAAAAACTTTCTTTGATTTGAACTCACCCAATCAAAAATCCTTCAATTCTCAAATCAAAAGAGAATAGAATAAACCATACTTTCATACAATATCTTAATTGAATTATATGTAATGATCAATAAATTCTGTTTAATTCTACGTCTACATGTATAAAAATTCTAGTAATCTATTTTATAGATAATAGATATTTAGACTTGAGTTGACGAACAACCAGTACCAATATTAGTGTTTATTAGTGTCGACTAGAAATGGGGCGTGGCCAAGTGGTAAGGCAACGGGTTTTGGTCCCGCTATTCGGAGGTTCGAATCCTTCCGTCCCAGAACATACCTGACCCACGATCATTTTATTAATCTATAATAAAAAAGAAAATATATATCTATTAAAATATATATCTATATCATAATCTATATCATAATAAAATATATCAAAATAAAGATTATCTTTTCGACCAGTCTTCCGTTTAAGAGTATAATATTGTTATAGAATGTGATTCTTATTTCTTTTTTTTTTTTTTTTATTATTAATCATATCTTTTTCACAAATTTAATCGAGTTCAAATAACACGCATATGAAACGAAATTTTGATTTGTTAAATATTACTGATTTTACAATATGAAATACGAAAAAATAACAACCTAAATCTTCAATCTTTCCTTACATCAGTCTTTTTTTTTTTATTAATCATTGATGGTTTAATCCAATATGGATTTATCTTTCTCTTAATGATGATAAAAAGCGAATGGTACTTACTGTAAAACCTTATGCAAATAATGATATAGGGTAGGAAACTATTCAATCAATTAAATCTTTTTAATGATTTCTTATGAGTTCTTGGTACTCTAAGAAGTGTGAAATTGTTGAATTTATCCTATCACGTTACTTGAAGATAGAGATTCAAAATAACTTGTTTATTCGTGTTTATTTATTCATGTTATGTTAGTTATAATTAAAAAAAAATTATAAACAATGGGGTTAAATTAATTGAATTCTTGTTGAGACTTCGTCATACATTATCCATTCTTCATATAGAAGAAAAAAGTATAGATTATTATGTACCGACCGAACCGATGATTATTCACGATTCCATAATTGAATCAATTACATACTGGTTCCAAACTGAAGGAATGTTATGGTAAAACTTCGTTTAAAACGATGTGGCAGAAAGCAACGTGCGACTTGAAGGACATGATCAGCTGTGGATTCTTACATCCACCACTTTTTTATATTATATAGGAACGAAAGTGCTCTTGGCTCGACATCATTTGTTCTGTTCCACTGGAACCCTCATTTTTGAGAGTGTTGCCATGTAAATAGTACACGATGGAGCTCGAGTAGAACGTATTGATTAATTTCTCAAGGGCAAGAATCTAAGGTTAGTATCGATCAATAAATTGGAACAACTTCGTAAGTATATTTTAGATATATAAATCTAAAGGATCCAATTCGATAAAATTTAAAAGTTAATTTTGTTGGAATTGGTAAAACTCTTTTGATCAAATCAAAAGTAAAGTGTATTACGTAGGAATCAACCATTCATACGATTCTTTGATAGAAAGAAATCACAAAAAATGGTATGTTGCTGCCGTTTTGAAACGATTTAAAGATCACCGAAGTAATGTCTAAACCCAATGATTCAAGGCAAAGATAAAGATCCTGGAACAAGGAAATACCGTTTTCAATTGTCTCAACAACCAGATCATATTTAAGAATCAAAATAGATTCTAAAGGAGACAGACAAAAAGGGTTAGAGACCACTCAATAAATTTAATACCTAAAAGGTTTCTTTTGAGTTATTTGAGAGTTATTCAACTTGAGTTATGAGGATACAAATAATTTTTTTTTTGGGGGGGGGGGGAAGACTAAGAAAAAGTATTTAAACTAAAATCAATAATATAATGAATTTGATGATTTTATGGATCTATTTGTTATTATGATTCTATACATAGACATAATTTAGAATTTTCTCGAGCCGTACGAGGAGAAAACTTCTTATACGTTTCTAGGGGGGGGGGGAGTATTGTTCATCTATCCCAATGAGCCATTTATCGAATCGTTGCAATTGATGTTCGATCCCGACGAGAGGGAAGAGATCTTCGTAAAGTGGGTTTTTATGACCCGATAAAGAATCAAATCTATTTAAATGTTCCTGCTATTCTATATTTCCTTGAAAAAGGTGCTCAACCTACAGGAACTGTTCATGATATTTCAAAAAGGGCGGGGGTTTTTACGGAACTTCGCCCTAATCAACAAATAAAATTCAATTAATGAAATAAAAAAAATGTGGATGATTTGTATATAGCCTTGTATAACCTTTTTGTTTCTTTGCTATTTCCTCTTTTGTTCTATTTATATCATACTAAATTTATTATTGTTACTATAAAATATAAAAGAGTGTCTTTTATAACGACAAAAATCTATTTATATTTTATTGATATAAATTTTATTGATATATATAAAATAGATAGAAAAAGATTA